TTATATTAAATTATCCATTCTAATATTTGAAATAAATTCATTCTAAATTTAATTATTAAAAAAAAAAGGAATTATTAGTTATAGCCATTAGATTCGTTATGGCTATTATTATTATATTAAATAGATTCCCTTTTAGTTATAGTTATTTGAAATTCGCAAAGATAAGACAAAAACAAAAGAATCGACCGTTCAAGTATTCAAAATTGTACGCTAAAAACGATATAAATAGGGAAATGTATATATATGTAAAATATATATTAAGTAGAATTATAATATAGGTGTAATAATACTATATATTCATATATAATAATATAGTATTAAGTATACTATATTATGTGATATGTATCCATCTATATTCTATATTGATTTGTGAATAGAGAAATAATAGATTCTAATTGGACCAAATATGAGTTTGCGAGAGAGATGAAAGAAGATAGACAAGAAATCCAAATATAAGAAAACAGTTTTCAATATGAGAACCGCTATCTAATGAATTCAACAGTTCCATCATAATATAAATGAAATAAAAAGGAAAAACGGTATCATAATGAGATCCTAATCACAAAAGGGGGGATATGGCGAAATTGGTAGACGCTACGGACTTAATTGAATTGAGCCTTGGTATGGAAACCTACCAAGTGATAACTTTCAAATTCAGAGAAACCCTGGAATTAAAAATGGGCAATCCTGAGCCAAATCCGGTTTTCTGAAAACAAACAAGGGTTCAGAAAGCGATAATACAAAAGGATAGGTGCAGAGACTCAATGGAAGCTGTTCTAACAAATCGAGTTGGCTGCAGTGCGTTAGTAAAAGAATCACTCCAGAAAGGATGAAGAATAAAACTCTATACGTACTGAAATACTATCTTCAAATGATTAATGACAACACAAATCCGTATTTCTTTTAATTTTCATGAAAAATGAAAGAATTGTTGTGAATCAATTATAAGTTGAAAAAAGAATCAAATATTCATTGATCAAATCAGTTACTCCATCAAAATCTGATAGATCTTTTGAAGAATTGATTAATTGGACGAGAATAAAGATAGAGTCCCATTCTACATGTCAATATCGACAACAATGAAATTTATAGTAAGAGGAAAATCCGTCGACTTTAAAAATCGTGAGGGTTCAAGTCCCTCTATCCCCAAAAAGGTCCATCTGATTCCCTAATTATTTATCCTACCTTCTCATTTCGTTAGCGGTTCAAAATTCGTTATCTTTCTCGTTTATTCTAATTCTACAAACGTATCTGAGCGAAAGTTTTTTTCTTATCACAAGCCTTGTGATATAGATGAAACACGTACAAATGAACATCTTTGAGAAAGGAATCCCAATGTTAAATTTGAATAATTAATAATTCATTTTATTACTCGTACTGTACTGAAACTTACAAAGTCTTTTTTTTTGAAGATCCAAGAAATTCCACCAGGACCTGGCTGGATAAGACTTTCCAATCCCCCTTTCGTCTTTTTAATTGACATAGACCCAAGTCCTCTATTAAAATGAGGATGGTGCGTGAGGAATGGTCGGGATAGCTCAGCTGGTAGAGCAGAGGACTGAAAATCCTCGTGTCACCAGTTCAAATCTGGTTCCTGGCACATGAGCAATTTGTATGAGTATCTATTCTACAAATTAATTGATATGGGTCGACATACATATTCATTACATAATATAAATCATGATACATATTTATCCATCGGGGATGTACTTATTCTATTTATAGAATAAAATAGTTAAAGATGAGTAAAGAGTCTATACTTTTTTTTATATGTATAAAAAATATGTAAAAGAAAATATTAATACTTCATCTTCATACATATTACAAAAGGTAAATTGGTTGGTTGAAAAACCTAAAAGTCTAGTCTAGGGGAGTTGAAGGGTACGAATAGCCAAGATTCATCTCCGATACAGTACAAATAAATAGAATCTGATCCCCTTTCTATTTTCTTTTCATATTTTATTTCTTTATTTCCTCCTATGTGACTTTCTGGAGCCCATCTAAATGACGTGCGCGGTACATAGTTCGGCATCATGAACTCTTTGAGTTTCAGCCTATTGACTGGGCTTATCCCCCAAAAGTATCTTCAAAATCATAAAATCTTAATGAATCTCTCTAATTGTATTGTCTTTTTTTTTTTTTATTTATTTCCTTTATTCATTATTTATTTTATTTAACTTATCCATAATATGTTAATGAGACTTCATCTCTTTGAATATCTAGAGTTGTAGTTGTGGTAGAAGTGAAGATTATTTTCTGATTATTCAATGAGCATCTTGTATTTCATAAAAATTAGGGGCAATATAATCCTTACGTAAAGGCCATCCTATCCAGCTTTCAGGCATTAAGATACGTTTCAGACGTGGATGATTATTATAAGAGATTCCCAACATATCATAAGATTCTCTTTCTTGAAAATCCGCACTTTTCCAAATCCAGAAAACAGACGGAATTCTAGGATTCCTCCTTGGGGCAAATACTTTTATGCATACTTCTTCCG